AAAAATATTATTGTAATAATGTAAATAAACACGTTTATTGGTGAGGTTTCTACCCAGCTCGGGACTTTCCTGTTTACGGGGGGTTTTCAGGAATAAATAAAAGTCCAGGAGTTTAGGGGGGTAGGGGGGTTTTACGCGCAAAACCCGAGGGGGGCACATGATAGATATGTTAGGAGTAATATTACCTATTTATGCTCTTGATATCAGTTATGCAATGCTTCTATATAAATCATACACCATTCATAATTATCAACTTATGCGAGGAAAATGTACACCCTTGTCTGTGTGCCTTAGCGCTGCACTGTGAAATGCCAGATGAAAGGAGGACAAAAAAAAATAACCATGTCCATTAGAGTGAACGCCCGGCATGTGGGGTCACGGTTAATTAGAACTCCACCAACAACTTATGCCAGGGTCGATGAAAGTGGAGGGAATGATACCAATAAATGGCCCTGAAGTAGGAACCAAATGCCAGGAATAATTCACTGTGTGAAACCCCCACGAATACTTGTCCCTGACCATCAAGAACCGAGATCGCTTAAGCTTAACGCCCGGCATGTTATTCTTGTCTGTATCGGATTTGGAATTACATAGTTAGTTGGGTCCTGGTATATATGTTTAAGATAAACTAGTGTTAGGTCTTATTTTGCTTGTGGTTATTTAGTTGGGTAATTTCTATTAGTATGCAGTTTGACTAAGCTTCAAGTCATGTATTCCGTATACCTTGAAAGATTGTTGATGAATGAATGGACAACTCCTATTAATGTGGATTATACATAGTATGTCTCCTAAAGCATTATATATATGTTTGATATAGATGTATGGTGTTAATACATATATGTATTATGCAAGGAATAGTTTAGCTTAGAATACTAGCTTTGGGAGCTAGAGGTGGGAGTTAAAATCTCCTTTCCTTGAGCAGTAGGGAGGATTTTAACCTCCGGCGGCCGGCTTACAAGACCGGCGCTCTGGCGCTGAGCTACTAGTGCAGCTGCTTAATAGAAGTTTGTTTTCCAATCATCCTGCTAAGGGGAAGAAGCCGAGGAAGATGGAGAAGTAAAGGATTGATGCGATTTGACCAATAATGATATAGGGGTGTTCAACTGGTATCCCTCCGATCCATGTGAGGATTATTACGTCGGCTACTAGTAACCAGAAAATGAACTGGGAGAGGGGGCGGAATGTCAGGCCTCGTTGTTTAGATGTATGAAGGAGGGGGACTAGCATAAGGACTAGGATCGAGGCTAAAAGTGCCAAAACTCCCCCAAGCTTGTTGGGAATGGATCGGAGAATGGCATATGCAAAGAGGAAGTATCACTCAGGCTTGATGTGGGGCGGGGTAACTAGGGGGTTGGCTGGGATGAAGTTGTCGGGGTCGCCAAGGTAGTTTGGGGTGAAAAGGGCTAGGGAAGCAAGAGCGAGAAGTATAATAGCAAATCCTAATAGGTCTTTGTAGGAGAAGTAGGGGTGGAAGGGGACTTTGTCCGCGTCCGAGTTTAGGCCCGCTGGGTTGTTAGATCCTGTTTCGTGGAGAAAGAGCAGGTGAAGTACTGTGGCTGCGAGGATAACAAAGGGGAGGAGGAAGTGGAAGGCAAAGAACCGTGTGAGGGTTGCATTGTCTACCGAAAAGCCTCCTCAGATTCATTGGACGAGGGTAGTGCCTACATAAGGGACGGCTGAAAGGAGGTTGGTGATTACGGTGGCACCTCAGAAGGACATCTGGCCTCAGGGTAGGACGTAACCAACGAATGCTGTTATCATTACTAAAAGTAGGAGGACAACCCCAATGTTTCAGGTTTCTTTATATAGGTAGGAGCCGTAGTAGAGCCCCCGTCCAATATGGAGGTAGATGCAAATAAAAAAGAAAGAGGCTCCGTTTGCATGCATGTTTCGAATAAGTCAGCCAAAGTTTACATCTCGACAGATGTGGGCGACGGAGGAGAATGCTGTGGCAATGTCTGAAGTATAGTGTATGGCTAGAAATAGGCCTGTGAGAATTTGGGCAATTAGGCAGAGGCCTAAGAGGGAGCCAAAGTTTCATCATGCTGAAATGTTTGAGGGGGCGGGGAGGTCCACTAGTGCATCATTTGCGATTTTAAGCAGGGGGTGTGTTTTCCGGAGGTTGGCCATAAGTGTTCTTGTAGTTGAGTAACAACGGTGGTTTTTCAAGTCATTGGTCTCGGTTAGAGTCCGAGCAGGAATTATGTCTTATTTAGCATTTTTATTTATGCAAGGGCTTCTGTTGGGTTTAATTGTTGTGGCTTCTAACCCTTCTCCTTATTTCGCAGCCTTAGGCTTGGTAGTTGTATCGGGCATGGGGTGTGGGCTAATAATGTTGTGCGGGGGTGCTTTTTTGTCCTTAATCTTGTTTTTAATTTATTTGGGGGGGATGTTGGTGGTGTTTGCTTATTCTTCAGCCCTAGCTTCTGAGCCGCATCCTGAGACTTGAGGAAGTCCTCGAGTTGCATTTAATTCTTTAGTCTACTTCATTGGGGTTGTTGTGGGTGCAGTATATATGTTAGGGGGGTGGTTTGGTGGGTTTGGGGTTGGAATTAATCAGGTGTCTGAGATATCGGTGTTGCGGGGGGACTTAGCGGGGGTGGCTTTGATGTACGCTCCTGGCGGGTGGGTCCTTGTAATCGCGGCCTGGGTGTTATTGCTAACATTGTTTGTTGTGTTGGAGGTCGTGCGGGGGACGAGTCGGGGGGCGCTTCGGGCAGTTTAGGTGGCTAGCATAAGTAGGAAGATTATGAATGTGATGAAAAAAAAGGCTAGGAAGGTTTTTACTATGCCTTGTTGGGCGTTGCTTGTTGTGGTGATTAGCGGGAGGTTAAGGCTATAGACTGCTTTTGGTCCGGACTTTTCAATTCATGTTTGGTCCAGTATTTGGGCGGCAATGAATTGGCCCAGTATTAGGTTAATTTTAGGGGGTAGTCGGTGGATGATTGCTGGGAAGTACCCTAGTATGTTAGAAAAATTATGGGGCTTGATGTTGGGTGTGGGTTTGAATTGTTTATTTGTGAGCTGAGCCAGCTCTAGAGCGGTGAATAGTCCGAGGAGGGTAACTAGGAGGGCAGCTAGCTTGAGGGCGGTTGGTATTGTTATGACCGGGGTTTTGGGCAGTACCACGTTGGAGGTAATAAGAAGGCCGGCGATAATGCTTCCTCAGGCTAGTCGTTTGATGGGGCCGATTACTGCGGGGTTGTTTTCGTTGATAGGAGAGAGTGCATTAAAACGTGGGTGTCCTATTGAGACAAAGAAAACCACCCGGAGGCTGTAAATGGCAGTGAAGGATGTGGCCAGGAGTGTAAGGACAAGGGCTCAGGCGTTTAGGTAGGAGGTGTTTAGGGCTTCAATGATGGCGTCTTTGGAGAAAAATCCGGCTAGGAAGGGGGTTCCTGTTAAGGCAAGGCTGCCCACGGTTAAACAGGAGGATGTAAAGGGGGCGAGATGGTGTATTCCTCCTATTTTTCGGATGTCCTGTTCGTCATTCAGGCTGTGGATAATAGAGCCCGAGCAGAGGAACAGTATTGCTTTAAAGAAGGCGTGCGTGCAGATATGGAGGAAGGCTAGTTGTGGTTGGTTTAGCCCGATGACTACTATTATCAGTCCTAGCTGGCTGGATGTTGAAAAAGCAACAATTTTTTTGATATCATTTTGGGTGAGGGCACAGGAGGCTGTAAACAGGGTTGTTAGGGCCCCTAAGCAAAGGCATACAGTGAGTATGGTCTGGTTATGTTGAAGGAGAGGGCTTGTGCGGATCAATAAGAAAATGCCGGCTACAACTATGGTGCTGGAGTGGAGTAGGGCAGAGACCGGGGTAGGGCCTTCCATTGCTGACGGAAGTCAGGGGTGAAGTCCGAATTGGGCGGATTTCCCTGTTGCGGCTAGGATTAGGCCTAGGAGGGGGTAGGTTAAATCAAGGTCTTGGGAGGAGGAAAAGACCTGTTGTAGCTCTCAGGAGTTGAGGTTTGTTGCTATTCAGGCCATCGAAAAGATGAGGCCGACATCTCCCACTCGGTTGTAGAGGACTGCTTGGAGGGCAGCCGTGTTCGCGTCGGCCCGTCCGTACCATCAGCCGATTAGAAGGAAGGACATGATGCCTACTCCCTCTCAGCCAATGAAGATTTGGAATATGTTGTTGGCTGTTACAAGAATGATTATGGCGATCAAGAATGTGAGGAGATATTTAAAAAAGCGATTTATGTAGGGGTCGGCATGTATATATCAGGATGCAAATTCAAGGATTGATCATGTGACGTAGAGGGCAACGGGGGTGAAGATAATTGAGTAGAAGTCGAACTTAAAACTAATATTTATGTCGAATGCAATGGTGTTGGTTCAGTTTCAGTTAGTAATTACTGTTTCTGCCCCTTCGGAGAGGAACAAAAATAGGGGGAGGAGGCTGATAAAAAATGCCAGTTTTACTGACGTTTTCACCTGGGAGAGGGCCCATTGGTCATCTTTGGGGGAGGGGGTGAGGGTTGTGGCGACAGGGTATAGAAGTAGGGCGAAAATAACGAGAAGGCTTGTGGTTATCATGAGAGGCGTAGGGTGCATAGCTTTTACTTGGAGTTGCACCAAGAGTTTTTGGTTCCTAAGACCAACGGATGAGCTATTATCCTTTAAAAGCTTCGAGGGAGCATCGGAATCCAACCGAGGGTACAGGGGGTAGCAGCCTTTGTTACTGGCAAGTCTCTCTCGGTGGACAAAAGGAGTTTAACCTTTATTTCTAGAATCACAATCTAATGTTTTTGTTAAACTATGTCTACAGGCAGTTCAGCCTCAAATTAGGGCTGGTTTTAGTACGAGGAGGAGGAGGGGGAGGAGGTGAAGTGCGAGTAGGAGGTGTTCTCGTGTGTGGGATGCGTTTAGTGAGATAATGTGGTTAGGCACTGGTCCTCGTTGCGTTATAAGAAATATGTAGAGTGAATACCCTGCTGTAATAAGGGTTCCTGCTCCGGTTAACAGGATCGTCCACCATGATCAGCTGAGGAGAGACGTGATGATTATCAGTTCTCCTATGAGGTTGGGAAGGGGGGGGAGAGCGAGGTTGGCCAGGCTTGAAATGAACCATCATGCTGTTATTAGCGGGAGGAGCGTTTGTAAGCCTCGGGCTAAAATTATTGTTCGGCTGTGTGTCCGTTCGTAGTTAGTATTTGCTAAGCAGAAGAGGGCGGAGGAGGTTAGGCCGTGGGCGATTATAAGAATGAGGGCGCCTGAAAAACCTCATGGGGTTTGGACTAAGATGCCCCCTACCACCAGGCCTATGTGACCAACAGAGGAGTAGGCAATTAGAGATTTTAGGTCAGTTTGTCGAAGGCAAATAGAGCCCGTTATGATAACGCCTCAGAGGGCCAGGATAATAAAGGGGTAGCTCAGCTCCTTTGTGAGGGGTTCGAGAACAATCATTATTCGAATTATACCATAGCCCCCTAACTTTAGTAAGACGGCTGCTAGGACCATGGACCCGGCGATGGGGGCTTCTACGTGTGCTTTCGGAAGTCAGAGGTGTATTCCGTACAGGGGCATTTTAACCAGGAAGGCTAGAAGACATCCGGCCCATCAGAGTTTGTCTGCGGTTGTGAGCATGGGGATAAAGGGGGTGTATTGTAGTGTGAATAGGGAAAGAGTGCCGACAGAGTTTTGCAGGAGGAGGAGGGCAACTAGAAGGGGTAAGGATCCAGCTAGCGTGTAGAAGAGGAAGTATGTGCCTGCGTTTAGGCGCTCGGTTTGATTACCCCATCGTGTGATGATGATAAGGGTGGGGATGAGGGTGGCTTCAAATATGACGTAGAAGAGGATAATTTCCGTGGCAGAAAATGCTATAATAAGGAAGATTTGGAGGGAGGTTAATAGGGAGATGTAGATTCGTTGGCGGTTGACTGGTTCTTGGGCTGTGTGATTTTGGCTTGCAAGGATTATTAAGGGGAGGAGTCAGCAAGTTAAGACTAAGAGGGGGGTAGATAGGGGGTCTGTGGCCATGGCAGAGTTTAGGTTTGTCCATCCGGATTGTCCAGTGTTACTTAGTCATGTCAGGCTGGCTAGGGCAATTAGGAGGCTATGGGCGAGGGCGGTTGGTCACAGTCATTTGGGGGTGGTGAGTCACGTTGTGGGGATAAGCATAATTGTGGGGATTAAGATTTTTAGCATTGTAATAGGTTGAGGCTTTGGAGGTGGTCCGAGCCGTGTGTCCGGGCGGTGGCGACTAGAAGGGCCAGGCCGGCACTAGCTTCACAGGCTGAAAATGCTAAAAGGAGGAGGGGGGAGGCGGAGAAGTTGGTTGTGGTGAGTTCTAGAGATCAAAGAGAGAGGGCAAGGAACAGTGAGAGCATTATCCCTTCTAGACAGAGGAGGGCGGATAGCAGGTGGGTTCGGTGGAATGCCAGCCCCGCTAGTCCTAATAAGAATGCTGTTGAAAAGGTAAAATGTATAGGAGTCATTAGATGATTGCGGACTTTAACCGCGATCCTTTGAGCCGAAATCAAATATTTTAATTAAAATAATCACCTATTCGGCTCATTCAAGGCCCCCTTGTATTCATTCATAGACTAGTCCAAGAGTGAGTAGTACGAGAACAAAAGTTGCTCAGAAGAAAGTGCTGAGGGGGTTTGGGAGTTGGTCTCCTCAGGGGAGGGGGAGGAGCAGGGCGATTTCTAGGTCAAAAAGTAGGAAGAGGATTGCGACAAGGAAGAATCGCATTGAGAATGGAAGGCGGGCAGAGCCTAGGGGGTCGAACCCGCATTCGTAGGGGGAGAGCTTTTCCTGGTCGGGGTTTATTTGGGGGAGTCAAAATGAGACAATTGCGAGGATGGTGGAGAGGGCAAGGGTGATGAAGATGACTGTGGAAATTAGGTTCATTATCTTTCCTTGGGTTTTAACCAAGACCGGGTGATTGGAAGTCACTTATACTTTTTGATACTAGAAAGATATGATCCTCATCAATAAATTGAAATGTACAGGAATAGTCAAACAACATCTACGAAGTGTCAATACCATGCTGCTGCCTCAAAGCCAAAGTGGTGTTCTGTTGTGAAGTGGTAGTTAATCTGTCGTAGTAGGCAGATGGCGAGGAAGGAGGTTCCAATGATTACATGGAGGCCGTGGAAGCCGGTAGCCACAAAGAAAGTAGAGCCATAAACTCCGTCGGCGATTGTGAAAGGGGCCTCGTAATATTCTATGGCTTGGAGCAAGGTAAAGTAGCAACCTAGAAGAATTGTAAGGGCTAGTGATTGAATGGCTTGCTTTCGTTCTCCTTCTATAATGCTGTGGTGGGCCCAGGTGACAGTGACCCCGGAGGACAGTAAGACGGCCGTATTGAGTAGGGGGACCCCAAAGGGGTCTAGGGGGGTGATTCCAGTGGGGGGTCAGCACCCCCCGACCTCTGGGGTCGGGGCGAGGCTTGAGTGGAAGAAGGCTCAGAAGAACCCCAAGAAAAAGAAGACTTCGGATGTAATAAAGAGGATTATGCCGTATCGTAGGCCTTTTTGGACGGGAGGGGTGTGGTGTCCTTGAAATGTCCCTTCTCGGACGATATCCCGTCATCATTGGTACATTGTCAGGAGAAGGAGGGCAGTGCCTAGTATAATTAAGGTTATGGAGTTATAGTGGAATCAGATAGCAAGGCCGGAAGTTATTAGTAGGGCGGCGACTGCTCCTGTCAGGGGTCAGGGGCTTGGGTCAACTATATGGTATGCGTGTGCTTGGTGGGCCATTATTAAACGTTTTCTTGTAAGTAAAGACTCATTAACAGGACAAAGACATATGCTTGGATCATAGCAACAGCTACTTCTAGAATTGTGAGTAAGAATAAAATTGTTGCTGTAAGGATTGCTACTGCAGGCATTAGGGGGAGGAGTACGAAAGCGGCTGTGGCGATTAGTTGCATTAATAGGTGGCCGGCTGTTAAGTTGGCTGTGAGTCGAACTCCAAGGGCAAGTGGTCGAATGAAGAGGCTGATTGTTTCGATAATAATAAGAACGGGGATTAAGGGCACGGGGGTTCCTTCTGGAAGAAGGTGGCCTAGGGCGACAGTTGGCTGATTTCGCATGCCAAGAAGAACCGTTCCTAGTCAGAGTGGGACGGCAAGGCCCATGTTTATTGAGAGTTGGGTGGTGGGGGTGAAGGTATACGGAAGGAGGCCAAGCATGTTTAGGGAGATTAGGAAGATTATTAACGAGGCGAGAATAAGGGCTCATTTGTGGCCTCCTACATTGATGGGAGAAAATAGCTGTGATGTAAATTGGCTCAGGAATCAGTTTTGCAGGGTTAGAAGCCGGTTATTTAATCATCGGGTGGTTGGTGTTGGGAACAGGAGTCAGGGGAGAAGTAGTGCTAAGGCAATTAGGGGGACTCCCAGATAGGTGGGGCTTATAAACTGGTCAAAAAAGCTTAAGTTCATGGTCAAGTTCAAGATTCTGTTTTTGGGACTTTTGTGCTCTGCGGGGCAGGCTCGTTGGGGAATGTGTGGGAAAGTGTTTTGGGGACTACTACTGTAAGGAAGACTAATCATGAGAAGATTAGAATGGTAAATCAAGGTGCAGGGTTTAATTGGGGCATGTCGCTAAGGGTGGTTGGGAGGCACCAATCTTTAGCTTAAAAGGCTAACGCTGAGTACCCAGTTTAGCTTCTTAGCGAGGCATCTTCGAGCATTAGTATTGATCAGTCTTGGAAGTATTTTAGGGGGACTGCTTCTACTACAATTGGTATAAAGCTGTGGTTGGCTCCACAGATTTCCGAACATTGTCCGTAGAAAACACCCGGGCGAGAGGCAATAAAGGCTGTTTGGTTAAGACGGCCAGGAACGGCGTCCATTTTAACCCCTAGTGCTGGGACTGCTCAGGAGTGGAGGACATCTTCGGCGGTTACTAGGACTCGAATGGGGGCTTCAGTTGGGACAACCATTCGATGGTCAACTTCAAGGAGCCGGAATTGGCCGGGGGCGAGGTCTTGTGTGGGGACCATGTATGAGTCGAAAGCAATTTCTTTGTAGTCTGTATATTCGTAGCTTCAGTATCATTGGTGGCCGATTGCTTTAATCGTAAGATGGGGGTTGTTAATTTCGTCTATAAGGTAGAGGATGCGTAGTGAGGGAAGAGCAATGAGAATAAGGATAACAGCGGGTAAGACCGTTCAAATGATCTCAATTTCTTGGGAGTCTAGGATGTATATGTTTGTTAGCTTGGTTGAAACCATGGCTACAATAATGTAAAGTACAAGGGTGCTGATAAGGAAGACGATTATAAGGGCGTGGTCGTGAAAGTGAAGAAGTTCTTCTATTACAGGGGATGCTGCATCTTGAAAGCCTAGTTGTGAGGGGTGTGCCATTAACCAAGATACGCAGGGTTTTAACCTACGACTCTGCCTTGACAAGGCAGTGTATTGGTGCTATACTAGTATCTTATGAAGAAAGTGACAGAGTGGCCATGTGGTCGGCTTGAAACCGGTTCAAGGGGGTTCGATTCCTCCCTTTCTCGTTAGTGGGACGTTTGGACTTGGACAAAAGCAGGCTCCTCAAATGTGTGGTAGGGTGGAGGGCAGCCGTGGAGTCATTCGACATTGGTTGTTGTTAGTTCGACTGAGAGAACTTCTCGTTTGGCAGCAAACGCTTCTCAGATAATGAACAGGAACATAATTACTGCAGTTAGTGAAATGAGTGAACCTAGTGATGAGACTGTGTTTCATAGCGTGTAGGCATCTGGGTAATCGGAGTATCGTCGTGGCATGCCAGCGAGGCCCAGGAAGTGTTGGGGGAAGAATGTTAAGTTTACTCCTACAAATATTACTCCGAAGTGGATTTTAGATCAGGTGCTGTGTAGAGTGTAGCCTGAAAAGAGGGGGAATCAGTGGACGAACCCTGCTATGATCGCAAATACTGCTCCCATAGAAAGGACGTAGTGGAAATGGGCAACGACATAGTATGTGTCATGAAGTATGATGTCTAGGGACGAGTTGGCCAGCACGATCCCTGTTAGTCCTCCTACAGTAAATAGGAAAATGAAGCCTAGGGCTCATAGTAAGGGTGTTTCTCATTTGATTGCCCCTCCGTGGAGAGTCGCTAGTCAGCTAAAAACTTTAACACCTGTTGGGATGGCAATAATTATTGTTGCGGAGGTAAAGTAGGCTCGTGTGTCTACGTCTATCCCGACTGTAAATATGTGGTGGGCTCAGACAATAAAACCAAGTAAGCCGATGGCCATTATAGCCCAGACCATTCCTATATAGCCGAAGGGTTCTTTTTTGCCAGCGTAGTAAGCAACAATGTGGGAGATTATTCCAAATCCTGGGAGAATAAGAATGTACACTTCTGGGTGCCCGAAAAACCAGAATAAGTGTTGGTACAGAATTGGGTCCCCTCCGCCGGCGGGGTCGAAGAACGTTGTATTTAGATTTCGGTCTGTTAGAAGCATTGTAATCCCAGCAGCAAGCACAGGAAGGGAGAGAAGAAGAAGGACGGCTGTAATTAGGACTGCTCAGACAAACAGTGGGGTTTGGTATTGTGAGATGGCTGGGGGCTTCATGTTTAAAATTGTGGTAATGAAGTTGATGGCCCCTAGAATTGAGGAAATACCTGCTAAGTGGAGGGAGAAAATTGTTAAATCAACGGATGCTCCTGCATGTGCGAGATTTCCTGCCAGAGGGGGGTAAACTGTCCACCCGGTCCCAGCCCCCGCTTCGACACCGGAAGATGCGAGCAGGAGGAGGAAAGAAGGGGGGAGAAGTCAGAAGCTTATGTTATTTATTCGAGGGAAGGCTATGTCGGGTGCGCCGATCATTAGGGGAACTAGTCAGTTTCCGAACCCACCAATCATGATTGGCATTACTATAAAGAAAATTATTACGAATGCATGGGCAGTGACGATTACATTGTAAATTTGGTCGTCTCCTAGCAAGGCCCCAGGCTGGCTTAGTTCGGCTCGAATGAGCAGGCTCAGGGCTGTCCCGACCATTCCGGCCCAAGCACCAAAGACTAAATAAAGGGTGCCAATATCTTTATGGTTGGTTGAAAAGAATCATCGTGTGATTGCCACAGGTAAAATGGCTGAGTGCCCAAGCGGTGGATTGTAGCCCCATGCAGAGAGGTTTGATTCCTCTTTTTACCAAGCCTTGAGGTGTCTAACACATTTGATTGCAAATCTTAAGTAGCGGATTGACGTCTGCCGGGGCTTTCCCCCGCCCTTTCGCCCTGCGGGCGGGGGAAAGGCTAGGCGGATGCTCGCTGGCTGGAGCGCTTAGCTGTTAACTAAGATTTCGTAGGATCGAGGCCTACCCGTCTAGAAAGGCTTTAGCTTAATTAAAGTGTCTGTTTTGCATACAGAAGATGTGGGTTAGTGTCCTGCAAGTCTTATTCAGGGGCTGGGAGATTCTAACTCCCACTTAGGGCTTTGAAGGCCCTTGGTCTAAGTTATCCTAAGCCTCTCTAGGCGCATAGAAGAGCTGTCAGGGCTGGGGCGAGGGGGAGGAGGAGGGTCGAGGATGTTACAGCTAGCGAGAGGGGGGAGGTGGGTTGTTGGGGTGAGAAGCGTCATGGGGTCGTGTTGGCTAGGGTGTTGGGGGCGATGGTGAGGGTTATAGCGTAGGAGAGTCGTAGGTAAAAGTAGAGGCTGAGGAGGGCAGTGAGTGCAGCGATTGTAGCAGTTAGGGGGAGCTGTTGCTTGGTTAACTCATGTAAAATTATTCATTTGGGCAGGAAGCCTGTCAAAGGTGGGAGGCCGCCCAGTGAAAGGAGGACCATGGGGAAGGTGGTTGTTAGAATGGGAGCTTTAGCTCAGGATGTCGCCAGCATGTTGACATTGGTAGAGTTGTTGGTTTTTAGGGTCAGGAAGGCCGCTGATGTCATGATCAGGTATATTGAGAGTGCGAGAAGGGTGAGAGAGGGGAAGAATTGGATAATTAGGATTATCCATCCCAGGTGGGCAATTGAGGAGTATGCTAGGACTTTCCGGAGCTGTGTTTGATTCAGGCCCCCTCAGCCCCCGATGAGGGTGGAGGATAGGGCTAGAATTGTCAGGATTGGGCTATTTTGAAGGGGGATTTGGAGGAGGAGGGCGAAGGGGGCAAGTTTCTGTCATGTTGAAAGGATCAGGCCTGTTGTTAAATCGAGTCCTTGGAGGACCTCTGGCAGTCATGTGTGAAGTGGGGCGAGGCCGATTTTAAGTGCCAGCGCAAGAATGATTATGGTGGTTGGGATGGGGTGGGTTATGAGGTGGATGTCTCATTGTCCTGTAATTCATGCGTTGGTTACGCTAGCAAAGAGAAGTGTTGCCGCGGCCGTTGCCTGGGTTAAGAAGTATTTAGTGGTGGCTTCAACTGCTCGGGGGTGGTGGAATTGTGATATGAGGGGGATGATGGCCAGGGTGTTGATTTCTAGCCCCATTCAGGCCAGGAGTCAGTGAGAGCTTGCAAAGGTAATAGTGGTGCCGAGGCCGAGGGCAAAGAGAAGAAGGGCTAAGATGTAGGGGTTCATTAGTAAAGGAGGGATTTTAACCAACATGTTTGGGGTATGGGCCCAAAAGCTTATCTTTAGCTGACTTTACTAGGAAGTGGTGTAGTGGAAGCACTAAGAGTTTTGATCTCTTCAGGTAGGGTTCGAGTCCCTTCTTTCTAAGGAGCGGGGGGGATTCTAACCCCCATGGTTCACTCTATCAAAGTGGCCCTTTAGTTCAGGCACGGCTCCGGGCTAGATTTGGGGTGGAAGGCCTGCAAAGGCTAAGGGAAGGGAGAGATGCCAGATGACAAGGGCTAGGGTTAAGGGGAGGAAATTTTTTCAAATAAGGTGCATGAGTTGGTCGTACCGAAATCGGGGGTAGGATGCCCGAACTCAGAGGAAGAGGACAGAAAGGAGTGTTGCCTTAAGTATAAGGTTAATGGTAGTGATCTCTGGGTAGTAGGGAATGTGGGAGGCTCCGAAGAAGAGGGTGGCGGAAAGGGTGTTCATTAGTAAGATGTTGGCGTACTCTGCCAGAAAGAAGAGGGCAAACGGGCCTCCAGCGTATTCTACGTTGAAGCCGGAGACTAGTTCTGACTCTCCCTCTGTTAAGTCGAAGGGGGCTCGGTTTGTTTCTGCGAGGGTGGAAATGTATCATATTGCAGCGAGGGGTCATGCTGGGATTAGCAGTCAGACACTTTCTTGGGTTGTGTTGAAGGTTTGGAGGGTAAATCCGCCTGTAAAGATGATGGCGCTAAGAAGAATAAGTCCAAGGCTGACTTCGTAGGAAATAGTCTGTGCGACTGCCCGGAGGGCCCCGATTAGGGCGTATTTTGAATTAGAGGCTCAGCCAGAGCCAAGGATCGAGTAGACCGCCAGGCTAGAGAGGGCGAGGATAAACAGAATGCTGAGGTTTAAGTCTGTGACCGGGTGGGGGAGGGGTATGGGGGCTCATAGCGTGAGGGCTAGCGTGAGGGCAAGTATGGGGGCAAGAAGGAATAACAGGGGGGAGGATGAGGATGGCCGGACTGGTTCCTTGATAAAAAGTTTTACTCCGTCTGCGATTGGTTGGAGGAGACCGTAGGGTCCAACGACATTAGGCCCTTTGCGGAGTTGCATGTATCCTAAGACCTTTCGTTCGATGAGGGTAAGGAAGGCGACGGCTAGAAGGACGGGTACCATATATGCGAGGGGGTTGAGGATGTGGGTGATGATAGTGGTGAGCATAGTTAAGGAGAGGATTTGAACCCCTGTCCAAAGAGCTTAGGTCTTTTGCATTTCAGCCGGGCTCTGCCACCTTAACTTGCCTTTTTCTCAGGCGGGGAGGGGGTAAGCCCTTTTGCCTTCTTTAGAGGGCGTCATTAGGTTAGGGTGGGGCTTGCTTGCAGCATGGGCCCCCTCTTTCCGGTCCTTTCGTACTAGGAAAGAGTTACTTCATAGATAGAAACTGACCTGGATTTCTCCGGTCTGAACTCAGATCACGTAGGACTTTAATCGTTGAACAAACGAACCCTTAATAGCGGCTGCACCATTAGGAGGTCCTGATCCAACATCGAGGTCGTAAACCCCCTTGTCGATATGGGCTCTAGAAGGGGATTGCGCTGTTATCCCTAGGGTAACTGGGTCCGTTGATCGGTGTTACCGGATCTTGTTGGTCAGATCTTCTGTTTGTTAGAGCTGTGGCTCTGGCTTTAGGGGGGTAGGCCCGTTCCACGTGGGGGTTTTATGTTTCTCCGCGGTCGCCCCAACCAAAGACAGGGGGACAGGGACCATTTGGTTTATTTCTCGTAAGTGAGGGGGTTTAACGTGGGCTGTCCTGGTGTCTTAAGCTCCATAGGGTCTTCTCGTCTTATGTGGTTATGCCCGCTTCTGCACGGGCAGATCAATTTCATTGACTGGGTAAAGGAGACAGCTTAGCCCTCGTTATGCCATTCATACAGGTCTTTATTTAAAAGACAAGTGATTACGCTACCTTCGCACGGTCAAAATACCGCGGCCGTTAAACTTTTGGTCACAGGGCAGGCGGGACCTCTTATATTTAAGGGGCAAGAGGCGATGTTTTTGGTAAACAGGCGAGGCCAGTGTTTGCCGAGTTCCTTCTTTTCCTTTTTGTCTTTCATGGGGCACTCCTGTGTGGGACTAACGCTTAAGAAGTTGGGGAGTCTTCTTGTTCATAAGGCTTGTGGGCTCATTACCCTCTGGGTGTTGGGGGCGTTAATTTTCATTGGGGGTTCGTTATGATGTACACGGGTGCATTTGAGGGAGCCTTGGCCCCCTTATTACTCATTTTAGCATTGTCTTATCCATGGTTGCATGGATGGGCCTGATAGGTTAAGAGGTATAAGATGTTTCTGTCGGAATTTTTGGGTTTATATACTTGAGCTTTAACGCTTTCTTTAAGGATGGCTGCTTTTAGGCCCACTTAGGTATGTCTCCTTGATTCTTTTGGTCTATTGCCTTCTACAAAAGTTGTATCTTTATTCAAGAGAGCTGTCCCTCCAGTGAATAACTCTTTTAATTGTCTTTTGGCCAGATCAAGGTGTGACCCAGTTAGGTTAAAGAATTTAAAAGGCTGAACTTCTATTCAGTTCTCAGGCAACCAGCTATAACTAAGCTCGGTAGGTCTGTCACCTCTACTCAAAGCTCTTCCCACTCTTTTGCCACAGAGATGGGTTGGCCCCATAATGGGCTGTCTTGGAGTAGCTCGCTTAGTTTCGGGGTCTCAAACATAAAGGGCTCTTTGCTTGAGGGATGCTCGCTAAATCATGATGCAAAAGGTACGAGGCTAAATCTCTGCTTTTGTTTCCTTCACTGAGTTGTTTCAGTGCTCTTTCAGCGTTCCCTTGCGGTACTTTTTCTATTGCGCCTGGGGGTCCCTTTCTGTCTCCCATACTCGGGTGGAAAAATGGTTTGTTTTTGGGTTGAAGTGGTTGTTGGGTTAATTGATGTTGTTTGTTGAATTTTTTGGGTGGGCTAGCTGTTGGGGGCTCAGCGCGACCCGGTTTGCACGGGTGTCTTCTCGGTGTAAGGGAGATGCTAGACTACTTAGCTACGCTCTGGGTTTTTCCAAGTGCACCTTCCGGTACACTTACCATGTTACGACTTGCCTCCCCTTATGTTTTTAGGTTGTATTATTTATCAGTTGTGTTTATTGGGGAGAGTGACGGGCGGTGTGTGCGCGCTTCAGGGCCGTTTTCAGAGGGGCGCTCTGTTCTCCTCTTACTGCTAAATCCTCCTTCAGATGCTTGTTTCAGCGCAATGTCCGTGTTTACTGTTTCAGTAAATGTAGCCCATTTCTTCCCCTCTCATTCGCTACACCTCGACCTGACGTTTTAGGTTGTACCGGTTTTGCTTACTATAAGTCCTTCACAGGGTAAGCTGACGACGGCGGTATATAGGCGGGGAAAACAAGGGAGGGTGAGGTTGAACGGGGAGTATCGGTTCTAGAACAGGCTCCTCTAGGGGGGTCTAAAGCACCGCCAAGTCCTTTGGGTTTTAAGCTGGGGCTCGTTGTTCCCTGGCGAATAGCTGGTGTGTGGGGGTATTTTTGTTTATGGCTAAGCATAGTGGGGTATCTAATCCCAGTTTGTGCCTTAGTTTGTGCCTTAGCTTTCGTGGTTAAAGCCACTTTCGTTGGAGGTCTTCCTGCCTTCGGATGCGTATAACGGTCTTGAAGGTGTTCGGCTTTAGTTTACAAACTATTAACCACTCTTTACGCCGGTTTTGTCAACTCGGGCCTCTCGTATAACCGCGGTGGCTGGCACGAGTTTAACCGGCCCTCTTGATGTTAACTAAGTCGAGTTTTCACTCATGGCTTAATGTTTATTACTGCTGAGTACCCGTGGGGGTGTGGCTGAGCAAGGCGTCGTGGGCTAAGATGTTTGTGCCTGATACCAGCTCCTCTTCTCCACTGGTTGGTGTAGGTAGGGCATTCTCACGGGGGTGCGGAAACTTGCATGTATAAATTTTATCAAAGCTGACAGTAAAGTCAGGACCAAGCTTGTGTGCTCACGAGACTTTCTAGGGTCTATCTTAACATCTTCAGTGTTATGCTTTAGTTAAGCTACGTTAGC